GTAGGATAGAATAGATAGATAGAGATAAAAAAATCCATCGTAAGGTCCCTATTAGACACTGGAATTCTGTCTGCTATATTTATAATAAAGTGCTTCTGAATTCATCTTATCTTTTAATAATTTAAATTCTTCTTTGTTGAATAATAACTTAATCCTTGAATAAAATATTTCTTGTAACAATATCAATAGACATTTCAACCTAACCTTTTCAATTACGAAAAATTAGACCCTGCATTAGTTCACGAATCATGACAAAAATTCTATCTCTATATAGAGATAGAAAAAAAAAAGATTTTTCTAGTGCATTCAGTCTTTCTTTTTTTTTCATTCCTATTCTCCTTTCTCAAAAAAAGGGACCTTAAACAAAGTTAAAGGATTACTTCGTTCTTGATAGTTATTTACTTAATCGGTGAATAGAAGTATACTCTGGATCGGAATCATGGGAAGTACTCCTTAATCATTTCTACCAATTTAAAGCCCCACTTAGAATTCTTTTTATAAAAAAAATACACTTACAAAATCTCTATTACGAATCCTTTGTGTACTTTAGTGTTCCTAGCTATCCACTCATTTTTATGAATCTACTTTCGGGTAATATACATATATATATAGTAATAGTATAGTAAAATATATTAAAAGCCTCATAAAGTTGATCTTTTGAACCCGCTTCAAGTCATGATGATTAATGAATCAATCTTGGGGTAAATAGTCTCTAATACTTATGTTTACTTTTCTTGACTCTTGTACATAGGAAATGAGATTCAATCTTTTACTGCAAATTTATAAGCCGTTTCTTTCACTCATATAACTATCTGGTTTCCTTCATCAACCCCCGAATAATATAAAAAAATATATTAAATCAATCATCTTCCTAGAAAGAAAAGAAGTAGGGGGCTCTTAACGAATCACACGTAGAGATATTGATAACACACATAGAGTTAATGGTATTTCATAACTAATTGATTGAGCAGCAGCTCGTAGACCACCTAAAAAAGAATATTTATTATTGGAGCCATATCCTGACATAAGAAGGCCGACAGGAGCAATACTTGAAATAGCAATCCATAAAAAAACACCGATACTGAGATCGGCTAGAACAAGACGATACCCAAAAGGAATTACTAAATAACTTAATAAAATTGCTATGACTGCTATAGATGGTCCAATACTAAATAAACGAGTATCTCCTCTAGATGGAAGAAGATTCTCTTTGAAAAGTAATTTTGTACCATCTGCTATAGCTTGAAGAACTCCTAAAGGTCCTGCGTATTCAGGACCAATACGTTGTTGTATACCCGCGGATATTTCTCTTTCTAACCAAACAATAACTAGTACACCTATTGTGATTCCTAATACAGGAGTAAAAATAGGGATAAGCATCCATATGATCCCATAGACTTCTTTTAAGGATTCCAATCTAGAAAAAGAATTGATAGCTTGTAATTCTGTTGTTTCAATTATCATTTTAACGATCAACTTCTCCCATAATAATATCTATACTACCTAGTATCGTCATAATATCAGCCAATTTCATTCTTTTAACTAACTGAGGAAGAATTTGCAAATTAATAAACCCCGGCGGGCGAATTTTATATCGCCAAGGGAAAACACCCTTATCTCCTATCAGAAAAATTCCCAATTCTCCTTTTGGTGCTTCGACTCTCGCATAAAGTTCTTGCTTCGACAATTCAAAAGTCGGAGAGGGTTTTTTACTAATGAATCGATAGTCAAACTCATTCCATACAGTATCTTTTACTCTATCAAAGCGGCGGATTTCTAAATTTTCATAGGGCCCTCCCGGAATTCCTTCAAGGGCCTGTTGAATAATTTTTATGGATTCTGTCATTTCACTAATTCGTACTAAATAACGAGCTAATGAATCGCCCTCTTTTTGCCATTGGACTTCCCAATCAAACTCGTCGTAACACTCGTAATGATCAACTTTACGAAGATCCCATTGTATTCCGGAAGCTCGTAGCATTGGTCCCGACAAACCCCAATTTATTGCTTCCTCTCCGCCAATAATGCCTACTCCCTCAACTCGTTCTAAAAAAATGGGATTCCGTGTAATAAGCTTTTGATATTCAGCAATTCCTGTTAAAAAATAATCGCAAAAATCCAAACATTTTTCTATCCAGCCATGGGGTAAATCAGCAGCGACTCCACCAATACGAAAATAATTGTGCATCATTCGCATACCGGTGGCAGCTTCGAATAGGTCATAAATCAATTCTCTTTCTCGAAAAATATAGAAGAAAGGGGTCTGTGCCCCAATATCTGCCATAAAAGGGCCAAGCCATAACAAATGCGAAGCTATACGACTTAACTCTAACATAATGACTCTGATATAACTAGCCCTTTTAGGGACTTGAATATTGCCCAATTGCTCTGGCGCATTTACAGTTATTGCTTCTGTGAACATAGTAGCTAAATAATCCCAACGTGTTACATAAGGCAAATATTGTATAATTGTTCGATTTTCTGCAATTTTTTCCATACCTCTGTGTAAATAACCCAATATGGGTTCACAGTCAATAACATCTTCACCATCTAGAGTAACAATGAGTCGAAGAACACCATGCATTGATGGGTGGTGAGGTCCCATATTGACTATCATGAGGTCTTTTCTTGTAGCTGGTACAGTCATAGGTTTTTCCTGATTCATTCTTCCATGAATTGCTGAAAGCGAAAAGAAGTTCATCAAACTTTTAATCAAACTAACTCTTTAAATTAACGAGTTTTTCTCTCTCGAATATTCAACTGCCCTATTAATTCTTTATAACGTGCTCTATTTTTTTTTGACAAATAAGCCAGTAGCCGTTGACGTTTTCCCAGAATTTTCCGCAGACCTCTCTGAGATAAATAATCTTTTTTGTGCAATTCCAAATGTGAAGTAAGTCTTCGTATCTTGTTGGTGAAACTTACTACTTGAAATTCAACAGATCCACTGTTTTCTTTGTTTTCTTCCTGTTCTTGCAAAATAATTGAAATAAATGAATTTTTTACCATAAAAGAATTTCACACTCCCCTTTTTACAGATATTTATTTTATTGATCAGTAATAATAATGTCAGAAATTTTAATGTAGTATACACAATAATCATAATTTATTTATTATAGATTCCTGTTTTTATCTACTAAATCTGATTTTGGAGTTCATTTGGATAGTGATACAAAAAGACGATATCAAATAGTTTAGTACAAAGATTAATTTATAGCTTTAATTGATTGATACGCCATTTCCTTATTATTGCAGTATCCTAGACTGGGATGTAAGACAGCGAATATGTGTATCGGGTTGCTTGCATATAACATGGATATTTACAGATCATCGACAGAAGAAAAAAGAAAAAGATGATTGATAGAATAGAACACCAGAATATATAGGAAACTCAAAATTTAAATCAGGGATACATAGATATCCTTAACATACTCAAACGGCTCCCATTATTGGTATCAAACCAATAGCGATTCATACAAGCTAAATCTTCTAATCGGTAATTAGGCCAAAAAAAGAACTTTAATTTAATTAATTCATTTTTTTTTCTGTCGATATTTTTACTTTCAGCCAAAAATTGACTCCAGTTTTTTAGCCTGTTCTCCTTGCAAAATAATTTATTTTTATGCACACCATTTTTATTCTTTAAATTCAAATTGAAAGAAATTAGAATTCTCAATTCTCTACGACGTCTAGACGATAAAATCTTTTCAGGAACAAGCAAATCAGAAGTCTTTTTGTCTCTATTTAGAGTTTTTATTTTATGTCTTGGAATGGATTCATCAAAATTTTTCTTAGCAACATTTTTTGGGTTTCGGTTACTTTGGTGCTTACTTTTATGAACCAATGAAATACCTATTATTTGATACATAAAAAACTGTCCGTCATTTTTTACAGATAGACGGGCAGGTTCCATAATTAATATTCCCCTTTTCGTTAATTGTGTAAGATTTAAACGCCTCCTCATTATATCCAGATTAATTTCTTTTCTTTGAATATAGGATATAGTAATTTTTCTTACATTTATGAGGCTAACCAGGAGACCGTATATCTGGATATTATTCATCATTTTTTGATTCAATTGATTCAAACGTCCAGTCCATCTTAACTGCAAAGGAAAATCTCCTTTAAGGAATATTTTTAGTTTTTCAATCGATTCTAAAAAATATTCTTCAATATTGTTTTGCTTCTTTAATTCAAAATATTGTTTTGAATTTGCTGGGCTAAAATTTAAAAAATTATAATCCTGCTCTTGCTTTGCCTTGCTATTTTGATTTTCACTAAAATTTGGTTTTATATTAAAATTAAAAAAAAGTAAGTTGCTTGGGATAAACCAAGGTTTCTCTTTATATTTATGATATAGTATCACAAACTCTGGAAAGAAAAAAACTTTCGGATTTGATATGAGGTGATTTAAAATTAAGAATTTTTCATTCATTCCCATCCAATCAAAAGACATTTCCATCCAATCAAAAAAGACCCTTTTGTAATTCATTTCGCAATTTGAATCAATTGGAAGATAAAAAATATGAAATTGATCCTTTATTTGGTCCTTATTAGGTTCAACCTGAATTTTTGTATTAAATTTCCACCCCAAATATTTTCTATCCGTATTTTTTTCCATATATATAATATCACTTTTTCCTAGATAATTCTTCATAGGAATATTCTTGAGTATGTTAAAAAAGTTTTCTTTATTTCTGGTGGAATTTTCCTGCTTCTTATTTCTTTCTAATGATGTTCTATAAAGACAGGATTTCTTCTTAGTTTCAGAATGAATATATTTATATGATAAAAGATCATATCTATAGTTTTTTTCAAAATTATCCTCTTTATTTGATAATAAATAGACTTTCAAATTTTGTTTTTTTTTGTAATCAAAAAAAGGGTCTTTTTCATAGGAATACCATTTCTTTAAATCATTTTTTTGAGAGGTATTTATCCCATTTCCCCATTTTTGGGGGACTAATCTAGACCATGTAATCTGAGATAAATCGTATTGATAATGACCTCTTAACCAGTTTTTCCATGGATTCATTCCATAATTTGGAAGTTTCTTATGTCTTATTTCGGAATCAAATATTCCTTGTCTTTCAAAAAAATCCTTTATTTCATTCTTAAGAAAAAAAGATGGTCCATTATATTGAAGAATAGATCTTACCTTATTGAAGTTAATTGCTTGGGCTTGTGATAATTTAAAAAATACATATTTTTGTGACAAGTAAGATAAATCAAAAAAAATATGTGACTTTCGCTTACTATTTCTAAGATTATCAAATATCTTTTTTATAGTCATAGGCGAAATAAAGTCAATTTTATTTTGTTTTGTTTTATTAATCCTTTCTTGATCTTGATTTCTTTTATTATTGTCAATGTATTTCTCAACAATTTTTTTTGTTGATTCCATAAAAAGGTATAGAGTGATTCTGCGCATATTAATGATACATAGAAAGATATCAATGTATATTTTTTCAATGCAAAATTGAATTAATAATTCAATATTTTTTCTTTTAAATAGTTTCCAAATTTTTGGAGGTGATTCTCCATTATTCTTTTTATTTTTTTTCATTATTTCTATTTGATTTCTGATTGTGTTTCTTCTATCAATTCTATGTTTCATTTCTTCTTTTGCCTGTAAATAATTTGTCCAACCTGTAGCTCGATTTTGACTAAGTGATTCATGAATTATCTTATTACTGATTATAGAATCATTTTCTGTTTGAGTTTGACTTGATTCATATATTTCTCTCGGTATAAATAATGGAATTTTTGTTCCTTTTAAAAGTTCTTTTATTATTTGTTTTACAAATAAAACAGCTTTTGTTTGTTTCTTTGTTATTTTTTTAAAAACTCTTCGAACTCTAAAATTGAATTTTCTGATTTCGACTTTATAGTCTATATCTTTAAAAATAGGTTCAAAAAAGGAAGGTGTTTTTCGAGGAGGCCCAAAAGGATATTCTGTTTCCATTCCCAAAACTGTTAAAAAACAAGAATCAAAATCATCCTGTTGCTTTCGATCGCTATCAGAGAGTCGTAGTTTAGATCTGTGCCAAGGTTTCAAATGAAAAGGATATAGGATTTTGATCTGAAAACCTTCTCTTAACCAATTTTTAGGAAATTCCGTTTTGGAGAATTGAAGACCATTATAGCTGCACTTTAGATAAATTTCTCTATTCCAATCTTGGAAATCCTCATACCATTCCGGGGATTGACGTAATAAAATACGGCCAATATTCTTAACTATTATGAATAAGGGTAATTTAATATATCTTCTAAAAATTGATTGAGCTAGTAACAGAACACTTCTTGTTTTTTGTGCATATGGAATGTTATCCCAGAATTCCATTGCGTCTTCCTGGTTATTTTTTTTTATTTGGAATTGTTGATCTAAAATTTCGAATTCTGACTTTTTACCCAACCAGTCTCTAATATTAAAAAAAAGTTTTATTAGGTTGGATATAGGAAAAGGAAAATCCTCCAATTTTTCCAAAAAAAGGGGGGAATGGGGATTTCCTTGAGAGGGTCCCCAAATAACCATTTTACGCCTTTGAACGCGCATAGATCCTTTTATTACGGCTCGACGAAAATCCGGTTCTTCTAAATAACTTATAAAACCCGAATCTCGATTAAATTTGCTATAAAGATTATAATTCTTGAAATGAGACTTCTTAAAACTTCGTCTGGAACGGGTTAAAAAAGCTATACGTTTAAATCTTCTTGTTCGAAGCTGGTGATCCAGCCCTTGCATTATGCCTTGTTCTTTTCGTCGTTTTTTAAAATGTTGTTCCAACTCATTGATTAATTTGTATGACCATCGAGGGGGTTTTTTACCTATTTTGTTTATTCCAATAGATTTTTTTTCACGCTTAGGGTTAGTTAGAATTGCGTTCAATGAAAACTTTAACCTATTTTTTGAATCTATTTTTACTTGTTTTTTTTCTGATCTTTCGATTTTCTGTTGATATTCTGGAGAATTAGGATAGGGAAGAAGGATATCATGAATTTGATTTAGTTCAGATGTTTCTGTGCAATTTTCTATCGAAGTTTCGTTTATGATTGAAGAAGAAAATAATTTCTTCGTTCTTCCACGATACATCCCATTTAAAAAGGGATCATACATTTTAACTAGGCAATTTTTGTTTTGAGGCTCAGTATTACATAATTTAACTAGGAAATTTTTTTTGTTTTTAGTCTCAGCATTATACAATCTAGTTTTTGTTTCAAGTATATTTAGAGAAAGAAATACTGTCTCTAAAGTCTCAATTCTATTTATAAATTCATTATTTAAGTTGTTATTTTTCTCTTTATTAGTATAAAGCCACTCGTTATATAGTTCATCAGCGGGGAGTTTTTCTAATGTAGGCAACGATATCCTTCTTGCTATCATTTCCCCAAAAGTTGACAAACTGGGGGGATATGTAAAAGATATTCTTTGTTTTCCATCACTTTGGCATGTATAAAAAAAATATTGTGAGGCTTCGCTTCTTACGGAGCCTTTAAAAT